TTTTCGCCCTTTGGAGGGACTCAAGGGTCGTGGGATCTAAATGCAACTGCTCTACAAAAATCATTTGTAATTTCATGGCAGTAATTCTTAGTTCAGCCGCCTCCTGAGGAGAGTAGGGTTTTGTGAGAGACGAAAGCATGTTTTTAGTCCGCGTTAGAGAGATGTTCTGATTCTCGTTATTGAAAAAGATAGAAGTTAAATTAACCAAATGGCGGCAGGCTTCCCAAAGTGCTTCTTTGGGTGTATAACTTCCATTCGTCCATATTTCGAGAGTAAGTATCTCTAGTGTTTCCCCAAAGGACTTAATAGAATAATTAATCTTTCTAATTGGCAAGTATAATGGAATTATAGGAAAACCTTTTCTTGGCAGTCGATCTTCTCTCCTTAGACACGATCCCCTAATCCTCTCGACTTTTAATTCAAGACACAACTCGATTGGGAGCGCCAGTGTAGCTATATGTTGTGTATCATCAACAATATCCAACGAAGGCGGTAAGATGATGTCTTTAGAAGTTATGTGTCTAGGACCCTTGACACAAATAGATGCGTCGAAAATATCACTATCACTATCACTGTCGGCAGAATTTTTCAAGACAATTTGTTGCAAATTCGTTAAAAGTTCTGCTACCGATTCTTTAACACCGACTATTCTACTAAAGTCATAGGAGATGTAGTGTGCTGCTATTACATTTACGTGAGTAATACATATTCCTTCCACTTCGCTAAGCAAAGTCTTTCGTAGCGAAATGGCGATCGTCTCGGCTTGACCTTCCCGAAGCGGACACAGAACAAAACGCCCATATTTATAATGTTGGCTAATCTCCTTTGTAGCAACACAACTCCATTGGACAATGTGTTCTATTCGCTTCACTTCGTCTTTTTTCATTAATCCTCCTGTTTTAGATTTTTACAATTTATACGCGTCTTTTTTTTGGAGGTCTGCATCCATTATGTGGTAGAGGGGTTACGTCCATGACGCAATTTAGCCGTATTCCACTTCTCCGAATGGCTCGTAATGCAGAATCTCGTCCGAGACCGGGACCTTTTATTCTGACGTCTGCTTCTTGCATACCCTGATCGATTACTATACTAATAGCATTTGCTGTCGCAGTTTGCGCAGCAAAGGGCGTCCCTCTTCTTGGGCCCCTGAATCCACAAGTACCGGCGGAGGACCATGAAACCACCTGACCCTGGGTATCTGTAACCGTTACAATGGTATTGTTGAAACTTGCTTGAATATTTATTACCCCCTTGGATATTCGAAGACTACTTTTCCGTGAAGTAAAACGCGGAGACTTCCGTGAAGTAAAACGCGGATTTTTCCGTGGAATAAAACGCACATAGTTAGGTAACCTAGTTCTTGATATAGGTTTTGCCATATTTTATCATCTCATAAAAATGAGTCAGAGATATATGGATATATCCATTTCGTGTCAAAACAAATCTTTTCTTTTATTTGTGCATTGGGTACGTTGTAGAGTCCCTTTTTTTTTTAGAAATATTATCCCTGTCTCTGTTTATGCCTAGGGTTGGAGCAAATTACTATAATTCGTCCCCGTCTACGGATCAGTCGACATTTTTCGCAAATTTTACGAACGGAGGCTCTTTTTTTCATAATTTGTTTTTCCTTACCTTAATGAAATTACGAATCTACTCTAGAAAAAAAAAAAGAAATCTCTTGAAATTTTGAACCTCAAATTGTATCCCAACGAAAGGAGGATTGATAAATCCAATTAATCGTTCGAATCTTTGTTGCGGGGTTTAGGGTCTATTCTAAAAATTATGCGCCCCCGGGTTGAATCATAACGACTTACTTCAATTTTGACTCTATCGCCTGGTAGTATTCGTATATAACTACGCCGTATCTTTCCAGAAATATAACCTAGGATCAGATCGTCATTATCTAAACGAACTCGAAACATACCATTGCGAAGTGATTCCACTACAAGTCCTTCTAAGATCCATTTTTCATCTTTCATTCTAGATAAACCTCTTTAAGTATCAACTAAAGCTAAAAAAAATAAGAATGATATTAGACAACCCGTCCTTTCTCTTTCCTTCACAAAACAAATAGGAAGTTGCAGATTCAATTTAAATTCGGATACTAGAAGGATTACCATATATAACACAAAATTTCTCCTCCGATTCCTTCTAGTCGAGCCTCTCGGTCTGTCATTATACCTCGAGAGGTAGAAAGGATAACAATACCTATTCCTCCTAAAATCCTGGGAATTTTTTCATAATTGGAATAGATTCGTTGACCGGGTCGACTGATCCGTTTTAAAATAGTTCTATATCGCCCCTTCCTATTCCTTCGATGTCGCAGAGTTGAAACCAAGAAATTTTTCGTGCTTTCTCGATGTTTTCTCACATTTTCTATAAAGCCTTCTCGTAGAAGTATTTTAACAATCCTTTCGGTAATCTTCGTATGTGCGATTCGAACTGTTCCTTTTTTATCCATGTCAGCATTTCGTATAGAAGTTATTATGTTAGCAATAGT